TCATATATCCTGCAATTCTCCACGCGAATTCGGATTTATTGGCAAAAAGGCAAAGAAATCGATTTCTTATTCCATTCCACTCGATTCACGAACAAGAGAAAGAGCTAATGCCCCATTCAGGGATCTCGATTGAAATACCCATAGGGGGTATTTTCCGTAGAAATAGTATTCTTGCTTATTTCGACGATCCTCGATACAGAAGAAGGAGTTCCGGAATTACTAAATATGGGACTCTGGGGGTGCATTCAATCGTCAAAAAAGAGGACTTGATTGAGTATCGAGGACTCAAAAAAATTAAGCCAAAATACCAAATGCAAATAGATCGCCTTTTTTTCATTCCCGAGGAAGTGCATATTTTTCCCGAATCTTCTTACCTAATGGTACGGAATAATAGTATCATTGGAGTAGATACACGAATCACTTTAAATATAAGAAGCCGAGTGGGCGGATTGGTGCGAATGGAGAGAAAAAAAGGGGGGATTGAACTAAAAATATTTTCGGGAGAGATCCATTTTCCCGGAGAGATAGATAAGATATCCCGACATAGTGGCATCTTGATACCGCCAGAAAGGGAAAAAAAAAAACTTAAGGAATCCACTAAGGAATCAAAAAAATTGGAAAAATGGATCTATGTTCAACGGATCGCACCTACCAAGAAAAAGTATTTTGTTTTGGTTCGACCCGTAGTCACATATGAAATAGCGGACGGTATAAATTTAGCAACACTCTTCCCCCAGGATCCGCTGCGGGAAAAGGATAATATGAAATTTCGAGTTGTCAATTATGTCCTTTATGGGAAGGGCAAAGCTGCTCGGGGAATTCCTGATACAAGTATTCAATTAGTTCGTACGTGTTTTGTGTTGAATTGGGACCAAGACAAAAAAAGTTCTTCCGTCGAAGAGGTTTGTGCTTCCTTTGTTGAAGTACGTACAAATGGTCTGATTCGCGATTTCTTAAGAATCAACTTAGTGAAATCCCAAATTTCATATATCAGAAAAAGGAATCATCCGTCAGGTTCAGGATTGATCTCTGATAATGGTTCCGTTCGCACCAATAGCAATCCGTTTTATTCCGTTTTTGGCAAGGCGGGGGTTGAACAATCACTTAGCCAAAATCAAGGAACTATTCGTACGTTGTTGAATAGAAATAAGGAATGCCAATCTTTGAGAATTTTGTCATCATCTAATTATTTTCGAATGGGTCCATTGAACGATGTAAAATATCACAATGTGATAAAACAATCAATTCCAACTCAAAAAGATTCTCTAACCCCAATTAGGAATTCGTTGGGACCTTTAGGAACAGTCCTTCAAATTGCGAATTTTTATTCATTTTACTATTTAATAACTCATAATCATCTCTCGGTAACTAACTATTTGAAACTTGACAATTTAAAACAGCCTTGTCAAATACTTAAATATTATTTAATGGATGAAAACGGGGAAATTTCGAATCCTGATACAGACAGTAAGATCATTTTGAATCCATTTAATTTGAATTGGTATTTTCTCCATCATAATTATTGTAAGGAAATGTCCCCGAGAATTAGTCTTGGGCAGTTTCTTTGTGAAAATGTATGTATAACCAAAAACGGACCACCCCTAAAATCTGGTCAAGTTTTAATTGTTCAAGTCAACTCTGTAGTAATACGATCAGCTAAGCCTTATTTGGCTACTCCTGGAGCAACTGTTCATGGGCATTATGGAGAAATCCTTTACGAAGGGGATACATTAGTTACATTTATATATGAAAAATCGAGATCTGGTGATATAACGCAGGGTCTTCCAAAAGTAGAACAAGTGTTAGAAGTGCGCTCGCTTGATTCAATATCGATGAACCTAGAAAAGAGAGTTGAGGGTTGGAACGCGCGTATAACAAGAATTCTTGGGATTCCCTGGGGATTCTTGATTGGTGCTGAGCTAACTATAGTGCAAAGTCGTATCTCTTTGGTTAATAAGATCCAAAAGGTTTATCGATCGCAGGGGGTGCAGATCCATAATAGGCATCTAGAAATTATTGTACGTCAAATAACATCAAAAGTCTTGGTTTCAGAAGATGGAATGTCTAATATTTTTTTACCCGGCGAACTGATTGGATTGTTACGAGCGGAACGAACGGGGCGCGCTTTGGAAGAAGTGATCTGTTATCGAGCTATCTTATTGGGAATAACGAGAGCATCTCTGAATACTCAAAGTTTTATATCCGAAGCAAGTTTTCAAGAAACCACACGAGTTTTAGCAAAAGCAGCTCTCCGAGGTCGTATCGATTGGTTGAAAGGCTTGAAGGAAAACGTTGTTCTGGGGGGGATAATACCCGTTGGTACCGGATTCAAAGGATTAGTGCACTGTTCAAGGCAGCATAACACCATTCTTTTGGAAAGACAAAAAGGGAATTTATTCGGGGGGGAAATGAGAGATATTTTCTTACACCACAGAGAATTATTTGACTCTTGCATTTCAACGACTTTCCATGATACATCAGAGCAATTGCTTAGAGGGTTTAATGAGTCCTAGGAGCGGATTCTTTTAACTATTTGTGATCATTTGATTTCTTAATGGTAAGAAAAAAAAAGATAATAATGAATAGAAAGTAATGAATGGCCTGGATCGTGTATCAATTATCAATGGTCAATCTCTGGTAGAAGAGAAGGTTCCCTCGGAACAATTCTTTATTTCAGGGCGCCTCGTCTCTTTTTTTTTTTAAGAGGAAGTGGGGGAGAAATGGCAAGAAGATATTGGAACATCCATTTGGAAGAGATGATGGAAGCAGGAATCCATTTTGGTCATGGTACTCGGAAATGGAATCCTAGAATGGCACCTTATATATCTGCAAAACACAAAGGTATTCATATTACAAATCTGACTCGAACTGCTCGTTTTTTATCAGAAGCTTGTGATTTAGTTTTTGATGCAGCAAGTAGGGGAAAACAATTCTTAATTGTTGGTACTAAAAATAAAGCAGCTGATTCAGTCGCGCGAGCTGCAATAAGGGCTCGGTGTCATTATGTTAATAAAAAATGGCTCGGTGGTATGTTAACGAATTGGTCCACCACAGAAACAAGACTTCACAAGTTCAGGGATTTGAGAACGGAACAAAAAAAGGGGAGACTCGACAGTCTTCCCAAAAGGGATGCCGCTATTTTGAAGAGACAATTATCACGCCTGCAAACGTATCTGGGCGGGATTAAATATATTACGAGGGCACCCGATATTGTAATCATCGTCGATCAGCACGAAGAATATACGGCTCTTCGAGAATGTATCACTTTGGGAATTCCAACAATTTGTTTAATCGATACAAATTGTGACCCCGATCTCGCAGATATTTCGATTCCAGCAAACGATGACGCTATAGCTTCAATCCGATTAATTCTTAACAAATTAGTATTCGCAATTTGTGAGGGTCGCTCTAGCTATATACGAAATCGTTGATTAATAATAAGATAAATCAATTTTTTTGGTAACTCCATGGATTTATGGCTGGGGTACTATTCCTGAATCGCACAAAAAAAAATAGACAAAAACTGGTGGATATTATGGAATTAGCAGATATTCAAAATCTACAATTCAAGTAGACAAGTCGAAAAGAAGATGGTTGAATCAAAATAATTCCTTTTTAATTTCGATTTCGGTCAGAGGGCAATATGAATGTTCTATCATGTTCCATCAACACACTAAAGGGGTTATACGATATATCCGGTGTGGAAGTAGGCCAACATTTCTATTGGCAAATAGGCGGGTTCCAAGTCCATGCCCAAGTACTTATTACTTCTTGGGTTGTAATTGCTATCTTATTAGGTTCAGCCTTTATAGCCGTTCGGAATCCACAAACCGTTCCGACTGCCAGTCAAAATTTCTTCGAATATGTCCTTGAATTCATTCGAGACGTGAGCAAAACTCAGATTGGAGAAGAATACGGCCCATGGGTTCCCTTTATTGGAACTATGTTTCTTTTTATTTTTGTTTCGAATTGGTCTGGTGCTCTTTTACCTTGGAAAATCATAGAGTTACCTCATGGGGAGTTAGCCGCACCTACGAATGATATAAATACTACCGTTGCTTTAGCTTTGCTCACGTCAGTAGCATACTTCTATGCGGGTCTTTCCAAAAAGGGATTAGGTTATTTCAGTAAATACATTCAACCGACTCCAATTCTGTTACCCATTAACATTTTAGAAGATTTCACAAAACCCTTATCACTTAGTTTTCGACTTTTCGGCAATATATTAGCCGATGAATTAGTAGTTGTTGTTCTTGTTTCTTTAGTCCCTTTAGTGGTTCCTATACCTGTCATGTTCCTTGGATTATTTACAAGCGGTATTCAAGCTCTTATTTTTGCAACTTTAGCTGCGGCTTATATAGGCGAATCTATGGAGGGACATCATTGACTCGTTTTCGAAATTGTCTTTTTTTGTAGCTTAGAACAAGGCAATGTATGTGTAATTCAAGATAATCGACTTAGGAAACATACATATCCAACCAAAAATCTTACAAATACAGAATATACGACCAAGAGTCGTATAAAAAAAATTATGAAATTGGGGAATTTTAGGAAAGAGATCGAAAGGATCTTTTTCCTCAAATTCCTCTTTGGCCTTATTCTATCATCCCCCCCCGCCAATTAATATTTTCTTTCTTAATATTTTCTTTATATTGTTTTGTTCATTATTTGTTCATTCAATTCCAATAGCAAATACCAAGAGTGATAATTTGAATAAAAATTCTTAGAGTATCACAGGCGGGTGATTAAAAAAAAGAAAAGAAAGATGCTTTCTAAAATGATTCCCTTTTTAGCTAAAAGGATTCCCTTTTTAGTTGATTTTAGTCAATTCTTCAATTCAACGATTGACCAAAAGAAAATATTAATATAATCAATAATAAATTGCATGACCGTACCTCAATCAAATACTGATATTGAGTTCTATGCAATGATTCGCCCCAATGAATTCGTCTATTTCGAGTGTAGCCATGTTGGATAATGATAAATAAACGGAATCAAAAAAATTCCTAAAAAAAGAGATTCATAAAAAATGGGGTGATTAGGCGAGGGGACATAATTAGGTATATGGAATCAAATGCCAACTCTTGTGGGTTTTTTGAAAAGGGGTTCTAGAATACGATTGACTTTACGATACGAATACTTTGAATCTAAGATATGAATAGTTGGTTTACGTTCTGGAAGAAAGACATGTATATGGGATATTAGATATTGCTAGTTATATATGAACTAAAGATACATCTAATCCACCCTACTCTTGCGACTATTGTGAATTTCGATAGGGATTCCAATAGAAATTATTCGATTTCGTCTTTGCTTTGACTGGGAATTGAATCAATAAAAATAAAGAGATGAAATAAAGTAAAGAAAACGAACGAAGAATTCAAAAAAGGGTCCCGAAAAAAGAAATGGAAGAACAAAAGTCGTATGGATTCATAAAAATCCTGTGTTGTGCCCGTGGATCGGAACTAAAAAAAAGATATCGAAATAGTTTTGATGGTTCAATAATAATATTATTATTATTCCAATTCGGAGTTCCTAGTTACTTCGGCTGGGTGAATCCCAGTGACGGAATAATTAAGTCATAATTCATTGGACGATTGTATCATTAACGATTTCTTTAGTTTTTGTTTTTCTTTATTTTCATTTTAGTGCGAGGAACTTATCATGAATCCACTGATTTCTGCCGCTTCCGTTATTGCCGCCGGGTTGGCTGTTGGGCTTGCTTCTATTGGACCTGGAGTTGGTCAAGGTACTGCTGCGGGCCAAGCAGTAGAGGGAATTGCGAGACAACCCGAAGCGGAGGGAAAAATACGAGGTACTTTATTGCTTAGTCTGGCTTTTATGGAAGCTTTAACAATTTATGGACTGGTTGTAGCATTAGCGCTTTTATTTGCGAATCCTTTTGTTTAATCCTATAAATAGGAAAGGAAATTGACTTATTTTTTTTTTTTTCTCTTATTGATTAGATCGGTGTTTCGGGCTTTTTCGAATTCTATCAAGATTTAACTCCTACAATTGGAAGGACTTATTTGAGGATGAGGAATTAAAATAAGCATACCAATTCACTTTTTTCTTTCCCTTTCTTAGTCTAAAGTAAGGAAAACCCTCTTTTTAAGGGATGTTGCAACAAACGAGGGGTTTTGCAATTGACAGAAGTCCCGGTCCCTAATACTAAATAGTATCCTTCTTAGCGGGAATCCCCAATTTCCAATTCAAAGAAAGGATTTCAAAATCGAATTTTTGGCTCTGTGTCGAAATAGGTAAATTACTAATTTTTTTTAGTCTATCTAAAAGAGGAGATCATATGAAAAATGGAACCGATTCTTTCGTTTCTTTGGTTCACTGGCCATTCGCCGGGAGTTTCGGGTTTAATACCGATATTTTAGCAACAAATCCAATAAATCTAAGTGTAGTGCTTGGTGTATTGATCTTTTTTGGAAAGGGAGTGTGTGCGAGTTGTTTATTTCAAGAATCGGCTGGACCCAACCAGCTGCACTTTTTTTTTTCGTTATAACTAAGGACCAAAGGGAAAAGGGTGCATGATTCCGCGAATTACTTCTGAATCAATTTCAAATCATATTTAAGAACCATAGCATTTCGTGATTTGTTGGTAAATCGATTTTGATTCTCTATGAATTAAACCAATAATGTGGGACCATTAACATGGTTAAAGCTAAAGTTTGAATTGAAGTCCAGACAAAGCACGGTACTCTTTCTACTACTATGTTTTACTATAGAATAGAAATATTTTCAAAAGGAATAATTAATAATAATTGGAATTTTTTTTTTTTTCGATATAAAACACTCATGTTGATAAAAAGATTTGAGCCTTTTAGTGGTATTGGAAATTTGATTGGAAAATATTGGAAAAATAGGTATTTCAAACAACTCTTTTTTATGCTGAATCGATGACCTATGTATAAAGTAAGAAGAATTCTTTGGATTTGAAGAAAAAAAGAAACAACTTTGCTGACAATTATCTATTTTGATTTGGTCAGAAGAGTCCTCCGAATATTCCGGTCTTGGATTAGGGATCAGTCGCAAGATTCATTTTGGAATATGAATAGAGAAGAGAGAGGATAGGCTCATTACATTAAAAAAAGATATGGGAACCCCCCCCATACATAAGTAGTTGACGTAATTGAGTGTGAGAGCCAAATGAATCGAAAATTTCATGTTTGGTTCGGGAAGGGATCATGGAAGTTTTGAGATGAATGGAAAGATAATCTACTTTCATTAAGTGATTTATTAGATAATCGCAAACTGAGGATCTTGAATAGTATTCGAAATTCAGAAGAACTGCAGGGCGGGGCCGTTGAACGGCTGGAAAAAGCCCGGGCCCGGTTACGGAAAGTCGAAATAGAAGCAGATCAGTTTCGAGTGAACGGATACTCTGAGATAGAACGAGAAAAATTCAATTTGATTAATTCAACTTCTAAGACTTTGGACCAATTAGAAAATTACAAAAATGAAACCATTCATTTTGAACAACAAAGAGCA